GTAAAAATAAGATATATAAATTATACTTATTGATTATAAAAATCAATGTAAGTATGTAAAGGAATTATTATGCAATTCTAGCTATGTATTAAGGAGAGCAAATTTGATATAAAAAGGAATATAAAATATTTCTAGTTAATAAGCTCTAGAAGAAATTTAATAATAAACGAAGTGAAGTGAAATATCTCAGTAACTTCAGGAAAAGAAATCAAAAGAGATTCTATGAATAGCGTGAGCAAAAGTAGATAAGTCTAATAAGTAAAATGGTTTATAAACTGTTTGAATGGGGAACCTTCCTCAAAGACTAAATATGATACATAAGCGATAGATGATGGGCCGTGAGGTAATTGGAAGTTAGTAGTAATTTTATAAGCAGTTCGAATAGACTTAATTTAAGCTAAAGAACGTACCTTTTGCATAATGGGTCACCAAGTTAACATTAGATGCGAGAGAATTTCGTAGTTAAACCAAACGTTAAAATAACGATAAGTGTCTAAAGTTAGACCCGAAGCCTAGTGATTTTACTATGATCAGGATTATAAAAGTCCGAACGGGTGATTGTGGCAAAAATCTCCGAAGAATCGTGGTAGGTATAGTGAAAGACAATACTGACTAGGATAGCTGGTTTTCTGCGAAACCTATAACAGTAGGCAATTTAAGTAAATATCTTAGCAGGTACAGAATTTAATCTCAGGCAATGTTTTGCGCAAATTGGGGAATCGTGAAGATTTTATCAGTGAGTATGTAGACTCGGAATGGCAAAGATATATCTTGAATGGTCAGACATAGAATGATAAGGTTTAAATACAGCCTTGTGTAGAAATGAACTTTCTGCAACAAACCATCAAATTGACGGGAAAGCCCTAAAGCAATCTAAACCAAACAATTTTAGTAATATAATTGTGGCACAGGTAATGACTCGTGGTATGGTAAAATATAGATTGATTAATTAGCATAAAAGCTATGAATGGGTAATCCGCAGCCAAGTACCGACTGCTTAAATTAAGTAAAGGTATGCAGTTCATCGACTAAATGTTGGTTGGCTAGGGTTCCGCCCTAAAGCTTAAGATATAGTCAGGCCCTATCCGAAAGGGTGCAATGGCAATACAATAATTAAATACTTACTTTTAATAAATTATTGTAGTTACAATAATAGTAATCAGATTTATCAATCTGTTGTCTAAATGGATAATTCTATGCAGCATAAACAATAAATTATTCAGGGATAAGTTATTAGCTTAAAGCTAAAACACCGTGTATGTCAAAAGGGAAACAGCCCAGAACAAGAGTTAAGGTTCCTAAATTATTTGTTAAGTGAAAATAAGAAGGTTTTTATTAAAGTCGACAAGGAGATAGGCTTAGAAGCAGCCATAATTTTATGACCTCGTAACAGAGCGCTTGTTAAGTTATAAAAGCATCGAAAATATAACGGATCTAAACAATATACCGAAACCTTGTCCATAATTAATATAGTTTTATATAAAGCTATATATTTATGGGGTAGCAGAACGTTGAATTAAACTAAATAATAAGTTTATAAATTTATTATGTTAATTCAAGTGAGAATGGTGACATGAGTAACGAAAAGAATAGTAGATTTTGGCGATAATTATAATTTAAGGCGCAAGCTCATAATTAAACAAATACATTAAATAATAGATCTTATTTAATGCTTACAAGATCTGCTATCCGCCTAAAGCTTATGGTTAGAATTAAGTAACGGCCTCTAAGCTTTTTATCTAAAGATTGAAGCGATGAGAAAATCTTTTATTATGAGACGACATTTATCTAGTGAAAAATGTACAGGAAATATCATAATATAGTAACCGTACCTAGAAACCGACTACGGTAAGCTAGTAGAGTATACGAAGGCGTAATTGAGATAACAATCATAAAGGAACTCGGCAAATTGACTATCGTAACTTCGGGATAAGTAGGGCTCATTATTCTTGATTAATATCAGGTAAAGAGGAAGAAACATAAAATAATGTTGTACGACTGTTTAATTAAAACACAGCACTTTGCTTAAAGATTAAAAATCTATGTATAAAGTGTGATATCTGCCCGGTGCCGGCTGGCTAACAGAGATAATTGAATATATTACTATTTGATGTCAACGGAAGCCCCGGTTAAAGGCGGCCTTAACGTGAGGGTCCTAAGGTAGCGAAATGCCTTGGCCGTTAAATGCGGTCTTGCATGAATAAAAACACCAACTATTAAATATGACAATAATAAAAAATAATAAACAACTAAAAACTTTACAATTCCTGTTATTAAAACAGTGTTTTCATAGTTATTCTTCTTTGTTAAAAAAAGATTGACCTTTAATAAAACAAAGTAGAATAAGGGGCGATGAGAGTCCTTATACATTAGCTATGAAATTTATCAACAATAATTATTTAATAACTGCTGTTGAAGTAAATAATGTATTATCTTTTCTTGATATAATTATATCTCAAGATACTCTAGAGACTATTTTAAATAGACCTAGATTGGTATTTAATAATTTAAATATAAATACCATAAAAACAGAAGAATTTTTGAATACTATAGGAACAATAAGAAATGAACGTTGTCAACCTGGAGTCTATATATGAACTCACATTAATACGGGTAGTATGTATGTAGGATCTTCTTCTTCATTAGCTCGTAGACTTATTGGTTATTTTAAAGGAACTCATCCGGATGTAGGAAAATTTATACCTTTACTTAGAAAAGAAGGTTTGAAGGCCTTTAGTTTACAAGTTATACCCTTAACTATAAATTATTCTATTAATCAGGAACTTAGTATAGAACAATATTTTTTATTGCAATCTAAATTTAATCTTAATACTTTAAAAGTAGTAAATAAAATTTCAGGTTCAAGATCTAAAACTGTATATATGTATACTAAGGATTTTTCTAAGTTAATATATTCATCTAATATCCAAGAAAATTTTATTTTTAAATTAAAAATACATCATAGTATAATAAATAATAATTCTGTTTATTTAAATAAGTATGTTTTCACTAATCAACCGGTAAAAACAGCACAAAATTGTAATATAAGTATTGAAGATGTAATAACTATGTTAGATAAAGAAAGGTTAGAAGTAAAAGGTAAAAAGGTTTATATTATATCCGAAAAGAACGATAAAGATATAAAATCTTTTAATAGTGTTAAAGATTGTATAGATTTTTTAAATACTATTGCTCCTTCTAACAAAACTACTTTATACAGATATATTAATACAGGTAAACCTTATCAAGGTTATATTTGTAAATTCAAAAATAAAAAGATAACTCGAAAAAATATAGCAGTAAAGATAACTCATATACCTTCTGCTAACGTTATTATATATCCAACGTTAAGAAAAGCTGCATTATCTTTTGGTCCTGACATAAAAACAACAGGTCAAACTATAAAAGCTTATATTAAAAGTGGTAGATTCTTTAAAGGAATTTATAAAATAGAATATTATAAATAAAAAATTGAAATTTAATAGATTATCAGTTTAGGAAACTGATAAATTGTGCAATTAAAGAAGCAAACTCCGGGAACACCTTAAAGCTCTTTTAACCAAGTTTTAGTACAAAATTACTATAATGGCCCATCTAATCAATAGGGGTATGGTAAGATCAAAAGAGATATTCGAAAGAATAATAGGTTACCGCGGATCTAAGTCACCTCTTATTAAGTATAATGTGTAAAAGAGCAACGAGCAGATGCTTCTTCAATATTCAAGTTGAATATTGTAAGGTGTGCTCTAGTCACCAAGAAATTGGCGCTTAAACGAAAATAAGTAATTTAAGCTTAATGATAATCACAATAACCTAGCCTAAGGTATGTTACTAAGGCAAAAGTTGTGAAACGGAATGGTGTAACGATACAACAGCTGTCTCTATGATTGACTCAGTGAAATTGGAATAGCTGTGCAGATACAGCTTACCTCTAGTTAGACGAGAAGACCCTATGCAGCTTTACTGTCACTAATTATAGATTTTGATGAAAAATTTTCAGACTAAAAGGTAATTGATTAAATATTCATGAGAAACCTTTATTTTTATTCTTCATTTGAATGAATTGATATACCTATAGTATATCATCCTAGTTCAGCCTAATTTTATTAACTTGCTACGCAAGCTATAAATAGGTACCCTTGGAAAGGAACTATGACTAGGGGACAGTTTATGTGGGGCACAGACCCTGTAAAGAGTAAACAGGTGTGTCTAATAATTTTTTTATTTTGTTTGCTATTTTTATATAAATCGTATTCACTTTGATATAATTGTATTATATAGCTTGCTATATAATTATATTTATATTGAAAATTTAGGTAAGATTTTGACTATACTGAAATTAGAGATAATTTAAAATTTTATGTTATACTTTATTGTTATGACTAAAATTTTATAGTTATTTTCATAATAATTATGTTTTCAATATCTAAAAAGCTCAACGGCTTAATCTTGCCTTACTGTTTGATTATCGACAAATCTTACAGTTGCGTAAGCAGGGCATAGGATCACAAGATGCAATAAGGAAAGATCTTGGATTATTGGAAAAGCTACGCTAGGGATGTTTGTCCTTTAATCTTTGTAATAAGCACTAGTTTGCGCACTACAAAGAATTATTCTAAATTGGGTAAATTTCAAGAATTACTATTAATGTATAAACTAGTAAACTTGAAGCGAAATTTATCTTAGCATAATGTAAGATAAAAACGTTCAACGACTATATGGTGAGTGTTATGCATAGCTTGTTAAACAAGTTACAACACAATAATCCTTTATTACTACCCAACATTTTATTGTTATATATTGAATTAATATAAAAAATTAAAACGCGAATTCATGAAAAAAAATACAATCTTAAAAAACATTTTATTATCTAAAGTACCTCAAAAAATTACTTTAAATAATAAAATAGCTGATATAAGAAAAACAAAGTATTTACCTTCGTTCTCTAAAGAATGAAAAGATACTATTTATTCTTATAATAAAAATACTATAAAAAATATACCTAGTCATCATCTTAATATTCATAAGATAATACAAAGTTATTTTAATTTATTTTTTTCTAATAAGAAAAATAATGAAAACAAAAGATTTATATATCCCGGTAAATATATTACTATGAAAAGAAGACGTAATCTTTTAAGAAAGATTTATGTTAGTAATCCAGATATTAAATATACAAATAATAAAGCAATTATTACTTTATTTACATTAAATAGAGAAAGAAATTATTTATTAAAAAAATATATTAAAACTAATAAAAAAATACAAAGTTATTTAATGCAACGTTATTTATTTTTATATAAAAATAATATAATGAATTTATATAATGTTTTAGTGAGAACTAACTATAAAAATAAACATATAAATTATTTTTCATTAAGAAATAAAAGTAAATTTATCCAATATAAATTAAAATATCTAAGTAAATTTTTATTATTAAAAAATTTATATTTAAAAAAGGTATGAAGTAGAATAATTAAAACTTTTATTCAAAGACATTTAATATTCTTAAGAAAATATGAATTATTATACTCTTTAAATCAACTAAAATTTAATAGATTAACTTTATTAAATAAATTAAGTTTATTATTAAATAAAATTTTAGGTAAAAAAGTTGAATATAATATAATAAATCTAAAATCTATTATATTTAATAGTGATTTATTTACTCAAGCTTTAACTTTGAAATTCCAAAAAAGAAAATCATTTAACTATAAAAAAAATATACTTAGTATATTAGGTAGAGTGAATTTCCCTGGAATAGAAAATACAAATTCTATGCAAGAAGAAAGTTATATATTAAATAAATATAAAGATGGTAAAATTCTATCGTATATAAATAACCATCAAAATTTAGATAAATTTATTAATCAAATTCATAACATGGATACTAATAAAAATATTCATAAAACAATATTTAATTCAATTCAATATAAAAATATTGAAGGTATAAGAATAGAAACTAACGGTAGATTAACTAAACGTTATAGAGCGGATAGAGCTGTTCATTATAAAAAATGAAAAGGTGGGTTACAAAAAACATCTTTACATTCAACTTTATTTAGAGGAAATGTAAATCCTAATATATCATACTCTATAGCTAATAATACACGTCGTGTAGGATCATTCGCTATAAAAGGTTGAATATCAGGAAAATAATACATTACTTTTTATTAAAACTTGAGCTTTAGCTCATCAATATATATATATAAAATGAAGACATAGTCTGAACCATTTTGAAAGAATTGGAAATTAATACTAGCTTTATATAAATAAGCTAGATTTTGTGATAACAAATAGAACAGGCTAATTTGCGCAAGAGTGTACAAAATGAGTGCGCGGTTTGGCACCTCGATGTCGGCTTAACTTATCCTCATGGATGCAGAAACTATGTAGGGTGCGACTGTTCGTCGATTAAAAAGTTACATGAGCTGGGTTAAATACGTCGTGAGACAGTATGGTTTCTATCTTCTAGAGGGAATTAGAATAAAATAAGAACGAACTTTTGTACGAAAGGAACAAGAATGATTTTACAGCTTGCTATGCAAGTGACAAATTATAGTTACTAACCTATGGTTTACCTGTTGTTTATATGCCCTGTTATTAAATATATAAGTAGTATAAATATTAACATATTTATTGATTAGTATTTAGTTATAAATATTTATATTTAGATCAATACGATACTAGTACAGTAGCATTCGCTATTGCTATTTATATAAATGTATATATTATTAATATATACAGAGGATGTATCGTTCGCTAGGATAATATATTATATAGGCACGGCAGGAAAGCTAAGTTGGTTAAGGATAAGTGCTGAAAGCATATAGGCACGAAGCTTATCTTAAGATATTTCTTAAATATATGTATTAGAATAATACACAATAGGCTTTCTTTGTAAGAATCTAGAGATTTGTAAGATGAAAGTACTAATTTTATAAATTACTATGTATATATATATCATTTTTATTAATAGCCTGATTAGCATAAAAGTAATGCAATTGTTTTGTAATCAATAGACGGAGGCGCGATACCTCCATTGGGCTCTAAAGGATTAGTAGTCAAATGGTAAAATAAAACTATTTGATGAAGTTTTGCCTTTTTTTTGAATTATTATTATTATCATTATGAATAACAAAAACAATAACATAAAAAGCAAAAATTATTCTCGTTGATTTACAACAGGGTTTACAGATGCTAAAGGATATTTTTATCTTTCTATTACTAAAAGTACAAGATTTAAAACAGGTTGAAAAGTATTAGCCTTTTTTAAAATACATCTTCCTAAAGAAGATATTAAGTTATTAGAGTTTATACAAGATCAACTGAAAGGTGTAGGTCATATATCTTCTAATGGTAAAAATGGGTATAGTTTTAGGATTAATTCTATAAGTGATCTATTATATACAGTAATTCCTCATTTTGAAAAATATCCTTTAAGTAGTCAAAAATTGGCTGATTTTATTTTATGAAAAGAAGCAATAATTATGATGAAAGAAAATAAACATTTAACAAATGAAGGTATTAAGGAAATTGTCAATATAAGGGCAAGTATTAACACAGGTTTATCTGAAATATTAAACAGAGAATTTCTATTTGCTAGGCCTATAGTGCGTTTAATAAACACACCTGTAGTTCCTAATGAAGCTTGATTATCTGGATTTACTTCAGGAAAAGGATCTTTTTTAATACTAAAATCTTCAGATAATATAGTATCTAGAACACAATTAGTATTTACAATATCACAGCATATCCGTGATGAATTACTTATTAAATCAATTATAAACTATTTGAATTGTGGTACTTATCGTGTTCATAAAAATAGAAATTTAGTAGATTATATTTGTTCGGATATTGAAGATATTTATACTAAAATTATACCATTCTTTAAAAAACATCCTATTTTAGGTATAAAATCTCAATGTTTTAGTGATTGAATTAAAGGAGCTTATGGGTCGGTAGACTGAATTAATAAATAACATTTAGTTAAATCGCTTTTTATAAAAGGATTAGTAGTCAAGTGGTAAGACATAGCTCTTTCAATGCTACCATCGCAGGTTCGATCCCTGTCTAGTCTATAGCGGATTAGTGTAATAGAAACACGTTCGGCTCATGATCGAAAAATATTGGTGCAATTCCTTTGTCCGCGTATTTTAGGTATATAATTATATAAAGTTATATAATTAATATTATTTTAGAGACTAAAGTTTATAATACATAGTATAATGAATTATATTATATAAAAGGGGTTATAGCTTAATCGGTAAAGCATACTGCTCATAACAGTACTTATAAGTGTTCAAGTCACTTTAGCCCTACATGTCCAAGTGGTGAAATTGGTAAACACAACAAACTTAAGCTTTGTTGACTTCGGTCTTGAAGGTTCAAGTCCTTTCTTGGATATTAGGGGATATAATTCAATTGGTAGAATGTTAACTTTGCACGTTAAAAGCCTAGGTTCGATTCCTAGTTTCTCCAAGCTTGTGAAGCTCAATTGGTTGAGCGAAATATTGAAGCTATTTAGGTTGTAAGTTCGAATCTTATCACGAGCAATAGCTAACGCAGGGATTTTAGTATAACGGTGAATGCATATGACTTTTAATCATCAAAATGTAGGTTCGATTCCTACAAATCCTATATAAATATGCCGGAATTGGTAGACGGGGTGGTTTTAGGAGCCATTGAATTTATATTCGTATAGGTTCGACTCCTATTATTTATATTATATCTCGTAGATTAATAGGTAAATCCTGAATTTTTGGTATTCAATAGTGGGTGTTCGAATCACCTCGAGATAAAATCCTATACCATTGCCACGCTTGATGACGGGAAGGGACCATTATAAGGTGGTTATAGTTCAATCGGTAGAGCAGCTATTTGTGGCATAGCAAGTTCCCTGTTCGAACCAGGGTTTCCACCCATAAGCTAAGTTTACTAGTGGCACTAGTAATATAAAGCTATGCCTGAGTAGTTCAACGGTTAGAACACTGATCTCATACATTGGTAATAAGAGTTCGATTCTCTTCTCAGGCTTTAATATGATAATTATTTCTATTTTATCTCTTTTACTTTCAAATGCCGTTAATTTAAGACGTGATGTGGCTATTTTATATAATAGAATAGCTATACTTATATTACTATATTGTATAGTACATGATTATACTTCCTTAACTGTAGTGACTAAAGGAATAGGTCTACATGGAGGTTTATTATTAATTAATAATCTTACACAAATATTTCATATTTTTGTTTTTATTGTTACTATATTTATTTTAACTTTAACTAGTTTCTATCCTAGAAAAGTTTGAGTATCTGAATATTCTTCAATAAAAGATCTTTTATTTAATAAATTTATATATTATAATACTAAAATTATTAATAAAATGGGTGAACATTTAAAAATTATAGAATATCCTTTAATATTATTATTTATTGTTAGTGGTGCTATATTTTTAATGTCTAGTAATGATTTAATTACAATATTCTTATCTATTGAATTACAAAGTTATGGTTTATATATTTTAAGTACTATATATAGAAATTCAGAATTATCTACTACTGGGGGATTAATTTATTTTTTATTAGGAGGATTAAGTTCTTGTTTTATATTATTTGGTACTGCTTTATTATATGCTAATAGCGGAAGTACTAGTTTAGATAGTTTATATATTATTACAAGTATTAGTGATATACATAGCTCTACTACTAATGATTTATGATATTCACCTAATTATATAAGTTTATCTTTAGTTATATTTACTGTAGGATTTTTATTTAAAATTAGTGCAGCACCATTTCACTTCTGATCTCCAGATGTTTATGATGCTATACCTACTATTGTTACTACTTTTGTAGCGTTAATAGCTAAAGTATCTATATTAATATTATTATTACAATTAGTATATTATACTAATGCGGATATCACTATGAATAGTTGAACATTTATATTACTAATAAGTTCATTATTTTCATTAGTTGTAGGTACTGTTGTAGGTTTAACTCAATTTAGAATTAAAAGATTATTAGCTTATAGTACAATTTCACATGTTGGATTTATGTTATTAGCTTTAAGTATTTCTAGTATTGAATCAACACAAGCACTTATATTTTATTTAACTCAATATATAATTAGTAATTTAAATGCATTTATTATATTATTAGCTATTGGATATTCATTATATTGTTATACTAGCGATAATAAAGAACATGATCAATTATTAGATAAAACAAATTCACCTATCCAATTAATAACACAATTAAAAGGTTATTTCTTTATAAATCCTGTTTTAGCTTTAAGTTTAACTATAACTATATTCTCATTTGCAGGAATCCCACCTTTAGTAGGATTCTTTGGTAAACAGATGGTGTTAAGTGCTGCTTTAGATAAAGGTTTATACTTCATAACTTTAATTGCTATATTAACTAGTGTTATAGGAGGAATATATTATTTAACTATTATTAAAGAAATGTTCTTTAGTAATTCCGATTATAAAGTAAATACTTTATTAGAGCGTAAGCTTTTCAAATTACAAGGTAATGTTTATAATAATAATAATAATATAAAAAGTATAGAGTATAACTATAAAAATATAGTTCTATCTAGTCCTATATCATTTATTATATCTATCCTTACTTTAACTATTTTATTATTCTTATTTATGAACAAAGAATGACTTAGCATGAGTACCATATTGGTACAATTAATATTTAATAGTTAATGAGTGGTACAACATTTCTTTTTATTTTTGTATGTGTAGTAGCTATATTGTTTTTAGCTTTAAATTTTATATTAGCTCCACATAATCCATACCAAGAAAAATATAGTATATTTGAATGTGGTTTTCATAGTTTTTTAGGTCAAAATAGAACTCAATTTGGTGTTAAATTCTTTATATTTGCATTGGTTTATTTATTATTAGATTTAGAAATATTAGTAATATATCCTTATGGTTTAAGTAGTTATGAAAATGGTATATATGGTTTAATCATTGTATTGTTATTCATAGGTATAATTACAGCAGGATTTGTATTTGAATTAGGTAAAGGTGCTTTAAAAATAGATAGTAGACAATCTTATGATTATTTCAATGTACAATCTACTAAAAATTTCATTAATACATTTTTTGAAAATAAATAATAGTGTATTTACAGTTAATTTTGGCTAGCTTAAGTTAATCTAAATCAATAGCGATTTAGCAATAATAAAATTTGTTTCTTTAGATATGTTAAGATATATATAATAATAAAATTTAATGCGCAAACTACATATATTTTATGAAATTATTATTCTAAGTTAATGGGCTGTAGGCTTCGCCTATAAAGCTTGTAAATAAATTATGGTCATTTTATTATTATTATAATATAAATATGTTACAATCTTCAAAAATAATAGGAGCAGGATTAGCTACTGTAGGATTAGCAGGAGCAGGAGTAGGAATCGGAGTAGTTTTCGGTTGCTTAATATTAGGTGTTGCTAGAAACCCTTCATTAAAAAACCAATTATTCTCTTACTCTATTTTAGGGTTTGCTTTCTCAGAAGCTACTGCATTATTCGCATTAATGATGGCATTATTATTATTATATGTTGCTTAATTAAATTAATAATTATATTAATAGGTTAGGTCTATTAAGGGATGGAGGTGGGATTATTAAAAATTTTTTACTTAGAAATGAATATTTAAAATAAAATGACAAATATATTAAATTCAATTGTTAGTTTTGATGCACCTGAAGCATGAGGTATTTATTTCCAAGATAGTGCTACTCCACAAATGGAAGGATTAATAGAATTACATGATAATATTATGTATTACTTAGTATTAATATTATTTGCTGTAGGATGAGTATTATTTTCAATAGTAAAAAATTTTGCTATAAAAAATTCACCTATATCACATAAATATTTAAATCATGGTACATTGATAGAATTAATATGAACTATTACACCTGCATTAGTTTTAATATTAATTGCTTTCCCTTCATTTAAATTATTATATTTAATGGATGAAGTTAATGATCCATCATTAACTATTATAGCTGAAGGACATCAATGATATTGAAGTTACCAATATCCTGACTTTATAAATTCAGATGGTGAATTCATAGAATTTGATTCTTATATCGTACCAGATTCAGATTTAGAAGATGGAGGATTAAGAATGTTAGAGGTAGATAATAGAGTTATGTTACCTGAATTAACTCATACAAGATTAGTAGCTACAAGTGGTGATGTTATACACTCATTAGCTTGCCCAGCTTTAGGTATTAAATGTGATGCATATCCAGGTAGATTAAATCAATTATCTATATTTGTAAATAGACCCGGAGTGTTCTATGGACAATGTTCTGAAATATGTGGAATATTACATAGCTCAATGCCTCTTGTATTCCAATCTACAGATTTACCTACATTCTTAAACTGATTATATAATGCATAATTATAAAAGAATATATATAGTATAATTACTATACCCTTCTACCTATGCCCTAGGACTTAGTCATGGGCCGGAAGGTAAAAGATATTAGTTTAATGGTAGAACAAGATACTACGGATGTCTTGATAATAGTTCGAATCTATTATATCTTTAGGATAATTTTACAAAAATTTTAATTAATTAATTAAATGAGTTTAACTTTAGTACTTTTTTTAATAGGAATCTTAGGGTTCGTATTTAATAGAAAAAATATAATATTAATGTTAATCTCAATCGAGATAATGTTAGTATCTATTACATTCTTAATCTTGATAAGTTCTATAAATCTTGATGATATCATAGGGCAAACATATGCTATATATATTATAGTTATTGCTGGAGCAGAATCTGCTATCGGTTTAGCCATATTAGTAGCCTTTTATAGACTTAGAGGAAGTATAGCCATAGAATACAAATAATGTATTTAAGTATAGTTATATTACCATTATTAAGTTCAATAGCTTCTGGTTTTTTTGGTAGAAAAATCGGTATATCAGGTAGTCGTGCATTAAGTTGTACTGCAATATTTATGACTACAATATTTGCTATAATAGGATTTTTTGAAGTAGGATTTAATAATAACCCTGTATCAATTAATTTATTTAAATGATTAGATAGTGAATCTTTTAATATAGCATGAAATTTCCAATTTGATAGCTTAACAGTATCTATGTTAATTCCTGTGTTGATTATAAGTTCTTTAGTACATTTTTATTCTATAGGTTATATGAGTCACGATCCTCATAGCCAAAGATTTTTTAGTTATTTAAGTTTATTCACTTTCATGATGGTTATCTTAGTAACAGGTAATAATTATTTATTAATGTTTGTAGGTTGAGAAGGTGTAGGTGTTTGTTCTTATTTATTAGTTAGTTTCTGATTTACTAGAATAGCGGCTAATCAAAGTTCTTTATCTGCATTTTTAACAAATAGAGTGGGTGATGCTTTCTTAACTATAGGAATGTTTATATTATTATGATCTTTAGGTAGAAGAAAAAATTGTAAAGTTTTAATAAATAAAAATCAAAAAATTAATAAATTAACTCCACAAAGTAGCATTTTAAAAAGATGTTTACTAACAACAAATATTTTAGGTGTGCAAGCTTGTATTTCTGACTTTAATTGTATATCTCGTGTTCAAATTAGAAAGTATTCTAATGCATCTTTTGCTCCTTATTTAGCTGGATTGATAGAAGGTGACGGACATATTGCTGTACATAATAAAAATACACAAAAAAAAGAGTACAGACCAAAAATTATTATTGCTTTTAATATTAATGATAAACCTTTAGCTGAAAAACTATCTACCGATTTAAATGTAGGTAGAGTAATAGATAGATCTAATGCAGGCCATGTATTGTTACAAATTTTGGCTAAAAAAGAAGTATTAAAAATCATTAATTTAATTAATGGTCATATGCGTACACCTAAAATAGAAGCACTACATAGAGCTATTTGTTGAATAAATGAAAAAGATAATAGCTCTATACCGTTATTAGGTATAGATTCTTCTTCTTTAAATAATAATAGTTGATTAGCCGGATTTACAGACGCTGATGGGTGTTTCGGTATTACTATATACGATCGTAAGAAAAATGGAGTATTTTTAAGAACAAATGTTCAAACTTCTTTTAGAATAGAAGTAAAACAAAATTATTTAAGAGAGGTTACTTTAGAACAAGGAGGATCTAGTTTTTTTAATATTATGAGTGAAATAGCCGAATTTTTTACCGTAAATTTGTATACTAGAACTCGAAAAACAGAGGATAAAGTATTTTATGCTTATGTAGTAGTGGCTCATAACTCAAGAAGCCATATAATACTTCGTAATTATTTTAATAATTACCCTCTGTATTCATCTAAATATCTAGCATATAAAGATTGATGTCTTGTTCAAGATCTTCATAGAGGATCTTTAAGTAAAGATAACTTAGAAAGAATAAAAGCTATTAAAAATGAGTTTAATACTAAGAAAAAAGTATTTGATTTTTCACATTTAAATTCTTTACAATTAAAATAAATTGCCGTGGGAAACAGTAATGTCTCTCTTATTATATAACTATATGCGGGAAACCCCTAAAGTCTTTTTATAGATTATTGTGAAAACTTTTATATATAACTGCGTACACAAAACTTAAAAATTAAAAAGAATAGAACCTTAATTGATTTAATATGATCAATTAAGATGAAAATGGACAATCCGCAGGAAACCGAGAATAATTATATATTATTAAGGGCTCCTCAGAGACTACACGTTATACCCCTTGATTTCGAATGTTATATTCATGTATGGAACAAGGGTGAAGATATAGTCCGGTTATAGCTGAAAAGCTATATGTTTCGAATTTAGATTATAGTATAGTATTTTCATTAGCTCCTTATATTAATGAAAATATAATAACTATTATAGGTATATGTTTATTAATAGGTGCAATGGCTAAAAGTTCACAAGTAGGTCTTCATATTTGATTACCTATGGCTATGGAAGGTCCTACACCTGTTTCTGCTTTAATTCATGCAGCTACTATGGTTACAGCAGGGGTATATTTATTAATACGTTCATCACCATTAATAGAATATAGTTCTACAGTATTATTAATATGTTTATGATTAGGTGCTATTACAACAGTATTTAGTTCATTAATAGGTTTATTCCAACAAGATATTAAAAAAATTATAGCTTATTCTACAATGAGTCAATTAGGTATGATGGTTATTGCTATAGGTTTATCATCATATAATATAGCAATATTCCATCTAGTAAATCATGCCTTTTATAAAGGATTGTTATTCTTAGGTGCAGGTGCTGTAATTCACGCTGTAGCTGATAATCAAGATTTAAGAAGATATGGAGGATTAATATCATTTTTACCTTTAACTTATACAGTTATATTGATAGCTAGTCTTAGTTTAGTAGCTTTCCCTTTTATGACAGGATTCTATAGTAAAGATTTTATTTTAGAATCTGCATTTGGTCAATATCATTTCAGTAGTATAAGTGTTTATTTTATAGCTACTATCGGTGCTATATTTACAACATTATATTCAGTAAAAGTTATTTATTTAACATTTATAGCTAATCCTAATGGACCTGTACAATATTATAAAAATGCACATGAAGGAGATATATTCTTAAGTTTACCTTTAGTAGTATTAGCTATATTCTCTATATATTTTGGTTACTTAACTAAAGATATATTTATAGGTTTAGGGTCAGGTTTCTTTATTGATAATAGTATATTTATACATCCTATGCATGAAATATTAATTGATACAGAGTTTGCTGTACCTACTATATTTAAATTGTTACCTTTTATATTTACAATATCATTCTCAGTATTAGCTATAATTTATCCTGAATTTATGCCTAAAAGTGTAACAAACTTTAAATTATCTAATATTGGATATTATATATTTGGTTTCTTTAACCAACGTTTCTTAATAGAATATTTCTATAATAAATACATAGTAAATACTGTATTAGACATTGGAGGTCAAACTACAAAAATATTAGATAAAGGAAGTATAGAATGAGTAGGTCCTTATGGTATAGGTTTAGCATTACAAAAAGTAAGTAAAACAATATCAAGTTTACATACAGGAATAGTAACAGATTATGCATTATATATATTATTAGCTATTTGTTTCTATATATCTATATTTACTTTTATATCTATATTTAATGATATAATCAATGTTATAACATTATCAAGTATATTAGTTTTATTAGTAGGTACTAGTTTACGTACTACTAAATATTATATAAAAAATTAATATATTTTAGTAGGCTTTGCTAACAAATTACAATTTGTATTAATTACAGTAATAATAAAATAAATTAAACAGTGTTACAGGTAAAACCTGTATTAAATAAACTGTGTGTCAAATTATTTATAAAAAAAAGTCAATGAGAATATTAAAAAGTCATCCTTTATTAAAATTGCTTAATGCTTATATAATTGACCATTCACAACCAACTAATATAAACTATTTATGAAACTTTGGTTCATTATTAGGTTTATGTTTAGGTATACAAATAATTACAGGAGTAACATTAGCTATGCATTATAATCCTAGTGTAGCTGAAGCATTTAACTCTGTAGAACATATCATGCGTGATGTAAATAATGGATGATTAATCCGTTACTTACATAGTAATACAGCATCAGCTTTCTTCTTTTTAGTGTATTTACACATAGGAAGAGGATTCTATTATGGATCATATAGATCACCAAGAACATTAGCATGAATCTTAGGTGTAATTATACTTATCTTAATGATGGGTATAGGATTCTTGGGTTACTTTAACATAGCCCAAAATGATTATAATATTTATAATACTGATAAAAGTCTTAAATTTAAAAGCTTACATAATAAATTAAACCTTAAAAGATGTTATTCTACTTCAAGTAATCGTATAAATGATTTTTTACATTCTAAAAATTTAAAGCCTATTTTTATATATGATAATATAAATGAAGATTATGTCCGTAAAAATATTACTAAAGAAACTAAAGGACTTAGTGGTATTTATATGATTTTAAATAAAGAAACTTTAAGTTATTATATAGGTTCTGCCTCTACAGGTAGAATAAATTCAAGATTTACAAGCCATTTGATCTATTTTAATGGTAGTAAAATGGTTAAAAATTCAGTTAAAAAATATGGTTTACATAATTTTGCTTTTATTATTTTAGAATTATTTCCAGAAATAGTTAATCAAAAAAATAATAAGCAATTATTAAATTTAGAAGATTTTTATTTAAAATCTCTTTTACCTGATTATAATATATTAACTGAAGCTGGTAGTAGTTTTGGCTATAAACATACAGAAATAACCAGAATAAAAATGAAAGCAATTTATAGTGAAAAGCGTAGACAAAAGATAGATAATTTATCATTAACTAACACTGCGCAATCCTCTAAAAATTTTTCATCTGAAATTATACAATCAACTTTAAATCAAAATATTAATTATACTGAACAAGGAGTTTTAAGAGAAAAGCTATTAAAGAAAAACTCTCGTCCAGGTCGTAGCCAACCGGTTATTGTTAAAGAATTAAATAACATAATATATGGTGAATTTAATAGCATTACTGATACAGCTAAAGTTTTAAATTGTTCTACTAAAACAATACAAAGAACTTTAAACAGTCCTAGTAAAATTTTAAAAGGGCGTTGAGTATTAATACGCAAGTAAGGAAGCTTAGATATAAATATTATAATTATAGTCCTGTAAGTAATAAATTTTATGTAATTTATGGAAAAAAATAAAATTTAAAGCAGAATGGCTTGACAGAGTCATTGAAGAAATATTTATTTCTTTGGCAATACTAGTGAAAACGATCAAAATATATATATAATATAAGAGATCGTCGGTTATCCATATAATCGCGACAGACTGGGTCACTAGTGGGTAGCTGAAATGCTGCTTAATGCACAGTCGGAACTTTTTATCTCAGATAAATGTAATATTCGAACTATAAAGATATTACAGCTTTTATTGCTAATGCATAAAAGTAAGTACGTATGTATTACCTTATGGACAAATGTCTTTATGAGGAGCTACAGTTATTACAAATTTAATTAGTGCTATTCCATGAATAGGACAAGATATTGTTGAGTCAAATAAAATTATAATAATCATTATGGATTTATTTATTATATATACTATGTTACCTACTATAGGTGAAATACATAAAAATGCTATAAAAAAATTTAATAAAATATTCAAGAAAGAAGATTATCTATCTTTACCTTCTTCATTTTTAGCCTTTTTAGTAGGAATAATAGATGGAGATGGTTATATTCAAATAACCAAAACTACTAAAGGATTTATAACTATGAAATTAGTTATATCTTTACATTTAAATGATTTATCTACTCTAGAATACATTAATTCAACACTAAATTTAGGTAAAATATCTATATATAAGGATTTAAAAAGTCCTAGTTGTAAATTAATTATAAATAGAACTGAATTACAAGAAATATTATTTCCTTTATTAATACATAATAACATATTTTTTTTAACTGAAACTAGAGCTAAACAATTTGATTTAGCTATTTTTATATTAAAAAATAATATAAAAATATATGATCAATTAAAAAATAATAATATAGAACCTGTATTTATATTACCTAATAATCCTTTAGATTATACAAAATTATTATTTTTTAAAAATTGAATTATAGGGTTCACATGTTCAGAAGGTTCATTTCTTATTAAAAGTAATAATGATGGTTGTTTTCAGTTAAAACAAAGAATACACATACATTTATTTGAAGCTTTTAAGTTAGTGTTTACTACTAATAGAAAAATAGATAACACAAATAATTATAGTCAATTTAGCGTAAGTTCTAGATCTGATATACAAAAAGTTATAAATTTCTTCTCTTTTGAAGGTCTACATCCATTAATGGGGTTGAAATACATACAGTATATTAAATGATTAAGCGAACTAAAACATAGTATACGTTATAATAAATTAAATTATCCTTTATTATAAGGGCTCCTTAAAAATAAATTATTATTTTTTATTGGCAAATAGGGAAAATTACAAGAACATTTAATAAAAGTAAATAATCTTATATCTTCTTTTTCTTTATCGTTAGTTTAACTTTTATTAATAGATTATCATATTTATTTCTCAGTATTTATTAGCGTAAAGCCAACACTATTAATTACTATAAAAATTATCTTTACTTTACGTGCCTTAAAAGTAAATGTATTGGCTCAAAGCCCAAGGACTGCGCAGGCTTAATTACGGTGAGTGAACAAAGGGTGTTATTAATTAATAACTTTTACAACTTTTTTTTATGTTTTTTTTCAATTTAAATCTTTATTTTGTACTATTAAGTACTATATTTTTTTACTTATTATTTAACGGGTATTTTAATATCCGTCAAATTAATAATATTTTAAATAATTATTCTTTTATAGGTATTACTTTAAAATTTATAGGTAGTTTATTAATTATTTGTTTAACGCTATATTATTTCATAGATGTTATAGATCCACAAATAAATTATTTAAAGGCGCCAAATGTTTCTACAGGAGATATAAATAATACTCTTCATATTGTAGATTCGAATATTTATATACCTAAATTAATAGCAAATGGGCTTACTAACATAGGTACAGGGGCTGCTGTAGCCGCCGGGTTAAAAGCTGGATCAAGTATCGCTAAAGGTACGGGATTACCTCCAGCAGCTAAAATAGGTATTATGGCAGTTGGTGCTTTAATAGGTGGTTCAACAGTAAGCGTAATTAATAGTATAAATAGTATTACTACGAAGAAAATTGATTCTTCTATACAATCAACTACTCCTCCTTCTAATAGTAATAATGGAAGTGCATTTTCTATTGAACCAGGTGTAGATTTAGATACAGTTATAAATTTATTAAATGCTAATTTTATTTTACATCTTTGTATATTATATTTAATTGTCGCTTTAATAGTTTTATATTTATCTACTATGGTAGTAGATAAACATTGAAATTTAATATTTATTCAAAATATTTTAGGTAAATGATTTTACAATCTATTTATTAAAGCTTTAATATTTACAGGTAAAAATAATAGAATTTGAATGTACATTGCATCAATATTATTAATATTTTCAATATTAATAACTTTATATATTTCTTATTTTATATTAAATAATATTGATATTATAACTCAAATAGTAGCTAACACAAAAAGATAGATTGATCTGGCCCAACCTTAAAATAATCATTAAGGTAAATAAATATCTTCCGTATAAGTTAAATATAAAAGCTAATAAGAAAATATAAGATTATTATTATACCTCCTTAATTAAATTATTTGTAGCGAAGCTTAATTTGGTTTATATAAAAATTAAGAACGTTCAACGACTAATGAGTGAGTAAAACCAACAATAAGCTCAACACGATAACCCTAAAATTTTTATAATTTAACAAATTATATAAATTTAAAGACATAGTCTAAATATATCCGAAAAGATATAAGATATATATTAAAAAATATATTAAAATCCATCGTCATCTGAGGAGGTTTCTCTGTAAATAATGCAACTTTAAACAGATTCTTTGCATTACACTTTGTATTACCATTTGTATTAGCTGCATTAGTTATAATGCATTTAATAGCTGTTCATGAAACAGCTGGAGCAAGTAACCCGTTAGGTACACCTGCATATTATGATAGAATACCTTTTGCACCGTATTACTTATTTAAAGATTTAATAACAATCTTTTTATTCATGTTTGGGTTAAGTATATTTGTATTCTTCATGCCTAATGTATTAGGAGATAGTGAAAATTATATAATGGCTAATCCAATGCAAACACCAGCTGCTATAGTACCTGAATGATATTTATTACCATTCTATGCTATATTAAGATCTATACCTAATAAATTATTAGGTGTAATAGCTATGTTCGCATCATTAGTAATTTTAATGGTATTACCTAAAACTGATTTAGGTATAACTAAAGGTTTACAATTTAGACCTTTAAGTAAAATAGCATTCTATTTATTTGTAACTAATTTCTTATTATTATTACAATTAGGTGCTAAACATGTTGAAAGTCCATTTATAGAATTTGGACAAATAAGTACAGCTTTATATTTTGCTTATTATTTAATAATAATGCCAGGTATTAGTATATTAGAAAATACTTTAATAGATTTATCACAAAAAGGTAAATAATTAATTTAGAAGCAATAGTACATATTATTTTGTTATATTTAGTTTTGCTTTATATTAATTAAAGCTCATAAAACCTATAACAAAAGATGATGATTGTAAAAGGTTTACACTTTAATTGCAAATTAAAAGTTTGAGGTTCGATTCCTCCATTATCTTAAATTAAATTTATATAATAAGTTACTATAAAAATTATAGAAAATCATTTAAAGTTTACTTAAAAGTATACTTCATTAAGTTAATATTATAACTTAAACCCTTAGGTAAAACCTATTAATATTATATAAAAAATTTATAAGAGTATTGAGTTAAATTTGGCTTTTCAGCTAATAATAATTTTCTTCATTTATACAATATCTCTATATAATATTTTGAATAAGGACAATTTAAGATCTCAAATGTCAATGGGTATAGAAAGATGATTTAATTCTACTAATGCCAAAGATATAGGTACATTATATTTAATATTTGCTTTATTTTCAGGATTATTAGGTACAGCATTTTCTGTCTTAATAAGATTAGAATTAAGTGGACCTGGAGTTCAATTTATAGCAAATAATCAATTATATAATAGTATAATTACAGCTCACGCTATATTAATGATATTCTTCATGGTTATGCCTGCATTAATTGGAGGATTCGGTAACTTCTTAATGCCTTTAATGGTAGGAGGTCCTGATATGGCATTTCCTAGACTAAATAACATTAGTTTCTGATTATTACCACCTAGTTTATTATTATTAATATTCTCTGCATGTATAGAAGGTGGAGTAGGTACAGGATGAACTTTATATCCTCCATTATCTGGATTACAAAGTCATAGTGGACCTAGTGTAGATTTAGCTATATTTGCTTTACATTTATCAGGGGTAAGTAGTTTATTAGGTGCTATTAACTTTATAACTACAATAGCTAATATGAGAACACCTGGTATTAAATTACACAAATTAACTTTATTTGGATGAGCAGTAGGTATTACAGCTATATTATTATTATTATCATTACCCGTATTAGCAGGTGGAATTACTATGATATTAACAGATAGAAACTTTAATACATCATTCTTTGAAGTAGCTGGAGGAGGTGACCCTATATTATTCCAACATTTATTCTGATTCTTTGGACATCCAGAGGTTTATATATTAATCGTACCAGGATTTGGAATAATTAGTACAACTATTTCAGCTAATTCTAATAAACCTATATTCGGTTATATAGGTATGGTTTATGCTATGATGTCTATTGGTATATTAGGTTTCATTGTTTGAAGTCATCATATGTATACTGTAGGTTTAGATGTAGATACTAGAGCTTATTTCACAGCTGCTACATTAATCATTGCTGTTCCAACTGGAATTAAAATATTCTCTTGATTAGCTACTTGCTATGGAGGATCTATTAAAATGACACCTTCAATGTTATTTTCATTAGGTTTCGTATTCATGTTTACTATAGGAGGATTATCAGGAGTTGTTTTAGCTAATGCTTCATTAGATATAGCATTCCATGATACATATTATGTTGTTGCTCATTTCCACTATGTGTTAAGTATGGGTGCAGTATTTGCTATGTTTGCAGGATGATATTATTGAATACCTAAAATAATAGGATTAAATTATGATTTACATTTAGCTAAAATACAATTCTGATTATTATTTATTGGAGTTAATGTAACATTCTTCCCTCAACATTTCTTAGGTTTACAAGGTATGCCTAGAAGAATTGGAGATTATCCTGATGCTTTCGCAGGATGAAATTTAATCAGTAGTGTTGGATCTATAATTAGTGTAGTTGCTGCTTGATTATTCTTATACATTGTTTACAGACAATTATTAGATGGTAAAGTTGCAAGTAGAAATCCTTGATTAATCCCTGGATTCTATACTGATATTTTACAAAGTAATTTAAATAGATCATATAGTAGTTTAGAATGAGGATTATCAAGTCCACCTAAACCTCATGCATTTGTAAGTTTACCTTTACAATCATAAGTTTTAGATAATTAAACTAGTGATACATCTATTTAAGGTACAAGCTAAAAATAGATAAACACAATTTGAAGTATAATACTTCAAGTCTCATTAGCTCAATGGCAGAGCTTAATACTTCTAATATTATGATCCTAGTTCGATTCTGGGATGAGACTTTTAATAATCTATAATTTAAGCTCACTATGAGATAAATAAATGCATAATAGATTATAAAATTACTATTAATACTTAGCTTATATAATAAACTATAGAAATAAGGTAAAATTTTATTTCTATTATTATCTTATTATTTAAAGGTTATTATATTAATAAAATCCAAAATAAACAGCTACACACGTTAGTATTTATAAGCTAACACTTTTAAATGATTATCTCATTCAATTACTCAATAGTTTACTCAGTTTTATATTTAGAGTAGGCTATCTATAATACTAATAGTAGAAAATAAAGTTTAAAATAAATATAAATATTATATAATATATATTTATTTTTATTAGTACTAAAGCTTTTAATAAATTAATTTAATACTTACTATACATATTAATAAATAAATAATATTAATACTATGGCTTATTTTAAAATTAAAGCTAATTATATAATTAATATTTATAATTATTTATTGATTGTAACTATGTAAAAACAATGAATATTACTGTTCTATCTATAATAGAAACTATTATTTTAATGCTTCCTGCACTATTAGTAGTAGCTTATGTAACAGTAGCCGAAAGAAAAACAATGGCTAGTATGCAAAGAAGATTAGGGCCTAATGCTGTAGGTTACTACGGATTATTACAAGCTTTTGCGGATGCTTTAAAATTGATATTAAAGGAATATATAGCACCTACTCAAGCTAATTTAGTATTATTCTTTTTAGGTCCTATTGTTACTTTAATATTTGCCTTATTAGGATATGCGGTAATACCATATGGTCCTGGTTTATCTTTAGGGGATATGGAATTAGGGATATTATTTATGTTAGCTGTATCATCATTAGCTACATATGGAATTTTATTAGCAGGATGAAGTGCTAATAGTAAATATGCTTTCTTAGGTTCATTAAGAAGTACTGCTCAATTAATAAGTTATGAATTAGTATTAAGTTCTGTATTATTAATAATAATAATAATTAACAATACATTAAATTTAAATATTAATGTACAATTCCAAAAAATTGTATGATTAGCTTTACCTTTATTTTGTATATTAATTATATTTTTTATCGGATCTGTAGCCGAAACAAATAGAGCACCTTTTGATTTAGCAGAGGCTACTTTTCAGATTTGGCCTCTTTAAAGATCACAAATTGCTGGAACATCTTATTAAGAAAATCAGCAGATAATCAATTATTTAATTGAATTTTCAGAGACTAAATGTGATCATTTAATTTTTATTAAATATGATATAGTCCAAACTTATATGTAAATATAAGATTAATCTTATGAATCCGGTCTTTACTTTAGGCTATAAAAATAAATTATCGTCTTACAAAATATCTACAACAACCAAAAGATTTTATTCTTCTAAATCTAAAGATAATATTATAAAATCTAATAATAATATTATAAAGCCTACTCCTATTTTTGTTTTAAAAAATTTAGATAACATAAATTTATGGAAAGAACTTTTAAAAAATAAAGGAGGTATTTATTCATTTATAAATATGATGAATGGTAAACAATACATAGGTAGTGCTAAAGATTTTTATATTAGATTAAACGAACATTTAAAGAATAATAAATCAAATTCTAATTTACAAAAAGCATTTAAAAAATACGGATTAGAAAATTTTAATTGAGTAATATATGAATATTTTACATATGAAACTAAAATATTACATCACGATGCATTAACCGAATTAGAAACTAATTATATACAAGCTTTTGATTTTTCTACTCTTTATAACATGAAAAGAATAGCTACAAGTACGTTAGGTTATAAACACACAGATGAAGCTATTCAAAAAATGATAGAACGTTTTAAAGATAAAAACAATCACCCTATGTTTGTCGCTTGCGCACAAAACACATAGTGAAGAAGTATTAAAATTAATTAGTAAACCTGGAGATTTAAATCCTATGTTCGGTAAAACACATAGTAATAAAACTAAAAATTTAATGTCGATAAAGAAGAATAAATATATAAATGGTGTAGGTATTTTTGATTTAAATGGTAATTTAATTAAAAAATTTAATAACAATATTGAATTAGGTAATTATTTAAATATTTCTAAAGTTACAGTAGGTAAATATTTAAATAATAATTTAATATATAATAATATGTATATATTTAAACCTATTCAATAAAATGTTAAATTATATTGGAATCAGAATTAGTTAGTGGATTTATGACAGAACATGCTGCTGTAATTTTTGTATTCTTCTTCTTAGCTGAATATGCTAGTATAGTATTGATGTGTATATTTACAAGTATATTATTTTTAGGTGGTTATTTATTAGATGTACATTTAATTTATTTCTTTGATACAATTAATAGTACTTATGCATATTTATTCGATATAGATTGATTAGAATCAACTACGTATATTAAATTTAGAGAACAATTAACAGGTTCATCTTTAAATGGATTATTATCTAGTTTAATATTAGGTATAAAAAGTTCAATGATGGTATTTATATTTATTTGAGTAAGAGCATCATTCCCTAGAATACGTTTTGATCAATTAATGTCATTCTGTTGAACAGTATTATTACCTATACTATTTGCTTTCATTATATTAATACCTTCTTTATTATATATTTTAAATATATCATTTATTAATGTAAGTTTATTCTAAAAAGGTATATTTAATAACGTACCTTCAAACAAATAATTCTTTATTATGTTAACACTAAATATACTTTAAAATATATTACTATTAGTAGTATAAAACAAAGTTATACAACCATGTCCATAATAATATCAAATTAATATAAAATTTTTATATAATAAAAATGTTATTATCTTCATTATTAACAATACCTTTAATAGGTACAATTATAGTTTCTAGTTTAGATTCATATAAAAACACATCTATTAAATCTATAGCATTAATAACAAGTATAATTAACTTAATTCTTTCATTAATAATATTTATATTATTTAATAGTAGTACTAATCAGTTTCAATATATACAAGAACATTATAATGTTCAATTATTCGATATATATTTAGGAGTAGATGGTATATCTATCTATTTTATATTATTAACTACAATAATAATGCCTATAGCATTATTATCTAATTGAGATTCAATTAAAGAAAACGTTAAATCATATTTAATTATTATGTTATTATTAGAAACATTATTATTAGCTGTATTTATGGCTTTAGATGTAATGTTATTTTATATTTTTTTCGAAAGTATATTACCTCCCTTATTTATATTAATAGGAATATTTGGATCAGATAATAAAGTAAATGCTAGTTATTATTTATTCTTATATACTTTATGAGGTTCATTATTCTTATTATTATCAATATTAAGTACATCATCTATTATGGGTAGCACTGATTTTGATACATTATTTAAATTAAATTTTGAATATACAACTCAAGTATTCTTATTTATTGGTATATTTATAGCTTTTGCTGTAAAAACACCTACAATCTTTTTAAATAATTGATTATTAAAAGCTCATGTTGAAAGTCCTTTAGGTGGTAGTATAGTATTAGCAGGTATCGTATTAAAATTAAGTTTATATGGTATATTCAGATTAATATTACCTATATTACCTAAAGCATCATTAGATTATACATTTGTAATATATACAATAGCAGTAATAACAATAATTTATGCTAGTTTTAGTACATTAAGAACAACAGATATAAAAGAATTAATAGCTTATAGTTCTGTATGTCATGCGGCAGTTTATTTAATAGGTGCATTTAGTAATACAATTCAAGGATTAGAAGGAAGTATAATCTTAGGATTAGCTCATGGATTCGTATCAAGTGGATTATTTATATGCGCTGGAGGTGTATTATATGATAGAACAGGTACAAGAAGTATATTCTTCTATAGAGGTGTAGCTCAATTAATGCCTATTTTTGCAATATTATTCTTTATATTAGCATTAGGAAATTGTGGAGCTCCATTAACATTAAACTTTATAGGTGAATTTATGTCATTATATGGAATAATTGAAAGATTACCTGTATTAGGAGTATTTGCATGTTCATCAATAGTATTCTCAGCTGCATATACAATATATATGTTTAACAGAACAGCATTTGGTGGTTCATTTACTAGATTTTTAGAAGAAAGTGTATATGATGTAAATAAAAGAGAATTTATCTTATTATTTATATTAGTAGCATTTACAATAATATTAGGAATTTATCCTTCTATTATATTAAATGTATTAGATTATTCAATGAATAATTTAATATATAGTGTATAATATATAATTATATATTATATAATAATTACTCTTTATGACGTATGTAGATTATAAAATAAAAGTAAAATAAAATGCCTCAATTAACACCTTTTTACTATATGAATGAAATAGTGTTTGCTTTCGCAATCATTGTAATAGTATTATATATATCATCTAAATACATTTTACCGAGAATAGTTCGTTTATTCTTATCACGTATGTTTATTAATAAAATATAATATTATTTTATAACTTATAATAAAGTTATAATAATTAGTTTTTCTCAAGACATATATAGTTAGTAGTTTAAACTACTAATGTTAAATCAAAACATATTATTCACAGAAATAAGAAGTCCCTTAGATCAATTTGAAATAAGAGATATCTTAAATTTAGAAATATTAGGTGGTAACATACACTTATCATTAACAAATATAGGTTTATACTTAACAATAGGATCTATATTAGTATTAGGGTTATCAATATTAAGTACTAATTATAATAAATTAGTAAGTAATAACTGATCAATAGCTCAAGAATCATTATATGTAACAATACATAATATAGTAACAAGTCAAATTAACCCAGGTAGAGGTCAAATTTATTTCCCTTTAATGTATACATTATTTGTATTTATTTTAATAAATAATTTAATCGGTATGGTTCCTTATAGCTTTGCATCAACAGGTCATTTCGCATTAACATTTGCTTTAAGTTTCACAATCGTATTGGCAGCTACAATAATAGGATTTAAAGAACATGGATTAAAATTCTTTTCATTATTAGTACCAGCTGGTTGCCCATTAGTGTTATTACCATTATTAGTAACAATAGAATTAATATCATATTTAGCTAAAAATGTATCATTAGGTTTAAGATTAGGAGCTAATATAACATCAGGTCATATGTTATTAAGTATATTAAGTGGATTTGTATATAATATAATGAATTCAGGAATAATCTTCTTTATAATAGGATTAATACCATTAACATTTATAATAATGTTCTCAGGATTAGAATTAGTAATAGCCTTTATCCAAGCACAAGTATTTGTAGTATTAGCCTCAGCTTATATTAAAGATGGATTAGACTTACATTAATAATAAAGCATATAGCTTATTAAATTTAATTTTGTAAGAATAATAGTTCTATTATATATGAATTCTATTCATAAACAATAAATTAAAGTAAAAGAAAATTAAGTAATTAGGGAAAATTATATAATAGTAATATTGAATATAAATATAACAAAATATAAATATTCTAGTTAGAAATTAATAGAGAAGTTTTTTATAACTGTCTACACAAAGAATGAAAATAAAAATTTTCAATAAAAAGTATAATATATAGCAATGTAGCTAAAAACATAATATAGTTTATTTCTTTTCTTTAAAAAATTAGAACATATAGTAAGATAGTTGAGTTTGGTGATGGCTCTGATTGAACACTGTCCAAGTGCTTGACACATGCTAATCGAACGTTTTAATTAAAGGCTATTAAAGCTTCTAATTAAAAAGTGGTGTACAGGTGAGTATAATAATATTTTATGCCGACCTTAAAGTGAAGATAAATTCTTCATATAATAAAGGGATTAAGTATTCCCGCTTTAAGAGGACGATAAATATTTTCGGGATAGGTAGTAGTGAAGGTTATGTCTTCACTAGCCATAACTCTCGTAGTCGAAGCTGAAAGGTTAATCGACCACATTGGGTCTGAAAAAAGCCCAATGCAAGTTAGTACAGCAGTGAGGAATATTGGTCAATGGCCTAACGGCTGAACTGGCAACTTGGAGAAGTGTTAAGTCTTTAATTTTGTGCTATAGCGTAAGCTTAGTGTGATTTAAGCAAAATTGAAGATTAAATTAGTATTGAATGAAACTTTGTTTATATATCGATAATGACGATATATATATTATGTCTTGACCAATTACGTGCCAGCAGTCGCGGTAATACGTAAGAGACTAGTGTTATTCATCTTAATTAGGTTTAAAGGGTACTCAAACGGTCTGCTTTGCAAAAAAGACTAGAGTTATATAGAAGAAGGTAGTACCTTAAGTGTAGAGATTATATTTGGTTATACTGGAGGGACTTAGAAAAGGCGTAGGCAACCTTCTAAGTAATAACTGACGTTGAAGGACGAAGGCATAGGTCACGAACAGGATTAGATACCCAAGTAGTCTTTGCAGTCAATGATGAATGCCATAGGTTAGATAAAAATTTAGTCTATAAATGAAAGTGTAAGCATTTCACCTCAAGAGTAATGTGGCAACGCAGGAACTGAAATCACTAGACCGTTTCTGACACCAGTAGTGAAGTATGTTGTTTAATTCGATGATCCACGAAAAACCTTACCACAATTTGTATATTTTACAGGAGTTGCACGGCTGTCTGCAGTTGATGTTGTGAAACTGTGGTTTCCATGAATTAACGCAATCCCTTGCTTTATTTTTATATTATTACTATAAAGCATTTGACTCAAGAATATGAGAAGAAAAAAGGGAGTAAGACAAGTCATCATGGCCTTAATATTGTGGGCTATAGACGTGCCACATAAGCCTATACAAAGAGATGCAAAAATGTGAATTCTAGCAAATCTCCAAAATAGGAAATAAAAAGGATTGTAGTCTGAAATTCGACTATATGAATAAGTAATTACTAGTAATCGTGAATCACCATGTCACGGTGAATGTTTCTCGGATTGGTACTAACCACTCGTCGCATGCTGAAAGGAGTTTATACAATAAGTTTGCTCTTTTATAGTAACAAAATAAAATAATTAGATTTTGTAAATATTATTATAGAATTCTTCGTATGTATAGCTCTAATTAGTGTTAAGTCGAAATACGGTTCGCGTAGCGGAAGTTGCGCGGGAATAATTAATCTTTAACAATAGATAGAGTTAGTTTATTAAACTACTCTTAAGGAGGGTTCCTTTATTGGTAAGAAGGGCTAAACTGTAAATTTAGTACACAAGTGTTTTGAGGGTTCGAATCCCTCGCCTCCTAATAGATCTAGTAACTTAATTGGTAAAGGATTTCCTTGTCACGGAAATAGATGTCGGTTCGATGCTGATCTAGGTCGATTATATTATTCAAGGTAATAGTACTATAATTTAGGAAAAGTTTCCATTGGTAGGGTAAGACACTTGCTACGTGTTATGTTTTTACATCTAGGTGTTCGATTCACCTTTTTTCCGTTATATAAGCCTCTATAGCTCAACGGTAGAGCATAATACTGTTAATATTATGATAAATGTTCGATTCATTTTAGGGGCTAATTAAAAATATGTAAGTATCATATTTAAATACATTAACTAGAAAAAATTAATTTAATAAAAATGACAAACTCAACAAGAAGCCATTTTCAAGATCATCCTTTTCATTTAGTATCTCCTAGTCCTTGACCTTTGTATACTAGTATATCATTATTTACTTTAACTGTAAATGGTGCATTATCTATGCATTTATTTAGTAATAGCTATATAGTGTTCTTTATAGCCATGGCTACAGTTATAACATCAATGACATTGTGATTTAGAGATATTATAGCAGAAGGTAAAAAAGTAATCGGTCATTATAATTTAAATATTTCTACTGGAATTTCTAAAGAAGAAGTTAACAAAGCTTTAATAGAATATAAAAATGATATTTCTGTTTTTAATAATAAAGATAATTTAGCATATTATTTAGCTGGTCTTTTAGAAGGAGATGGTCATATATCTCTTCCTTCTGTAGGGATAACTAGTCTAAATAGAATTCTTAATCCCAGAATTGTTTTTACTTCACATAAAAATAATTTAGGTATGTATGCATTTTTACAATCAGAATTGAATAATATTGGACGTTTTCAATACTCTAATGAAAATACAATACGTTATATTATTGGTGATATGAAAAGTATAATTTATATTATAAATATGTTACATAATAAGTTTAGAACACCTAAAAATATAAGATTTAATGATTTAATAACATTTATGAATAATAAATATTCATTAAACATAAAACAAAGTTTATTAGATACATCTAATTTAAATGAAAATGCCTGATTCACAGGTTTCACTGAAGCTGATGGCCATTTTGGTATTAAATATATAGAAAAGAAAGAAAAATCTGAAACTAGAAAAAGATCTGTTAGTGAAAGTGTGTCTTTAAAGTTTATATTAGATCAACGTGCTTTCGATAAACCTACTTCAACATCAATGAAACCTTTTATGGAAAGTTTAGCATTATTTTTATCTTGTTCTTTAAAAACTTATAAAACAAAAAAGGATTCAGAAATTCTATCTTTATATGTTTCAGGTATAAAAGATTTAGAATTTATTGTAAATTATTTTAATAAATATCCTTTAATAGGGGATAAGCTTAATGATTTTAAAAAATGAAAAACAGTATTTTATATGATTAAATCAAAACAACACCTTTCAGAGGAAGGAAGATTAAAAATTAAAGTTTTAATAAATAAATTATAATGGCAATAAGTGCCTTCTTTAAATTTAACCAATTGCTGGAAGAACCTAATATAGGATAATCAGCAGGAAACTAGATAACGGATAAATATTATTTAGTATCTTCAGAGACTAAACGTTAAAAATTAATACGTTCATACTATAGTTTTATGAACCTATTAATTAAGATATAGTCCAAGTTATATAGAAATATATAAATTATTGACTTATTTAGGTAACCATACATTAGCTGTGCAAAAAGGATTAAATTTAGGTGTTATATTATTTATAGTATCTGAAGCTTTATTTTTTGCAGCTATATTCTGAGCATTCTTCCATAGTGCATTAACACCTACAGTAGAATTAGGAGCTCAATGACCACCTATGGGTATAGAACCTGTAAATCCTTTTGAATTACCTTTATTAAATACAGTTATATTATTAAGTAGTGGTGCTACTATAACATATGCTCATCATTCTTTAATTAAAGGTGAAAGAAAAGGTGCTATATATGGAAGTATATTTACAGTAATATTAGCTTTAATATTTACTTTATTTCAAGGTATAGAATATTCAGTATCATCATTTACTATTAGTGATGGGGTATTTGGTACATGTTTCTTCTTTGGAACAGGATTCCATGGATTACATGTTATAATTGGTACAATATTCTTAGCAGTAGGTTTATGAAGAATTATATCATATCATTTAACAGATCATCACCATTTAGGTTATGAAGCAGGTATATTATACTGACATTTTGTTGATGTAGTTTGATTATTCTTATATGTATCAATGTATTATTGAGGATCTTAATAAAATCTAAATATATCTTAACAAATCTTAATAAATTTATTAAGATTAGCGGGTATAGGTTAATGGTAGACTTCTCGATTTCCACTCGATATGTGTCAGTTCGATTCTGACTACCCGTATATTTAATATCATTATATTATATTATATTTTTTAAACTAAACTAACTATGTTTTGATCTATACATGAGTATTATTTTACAGGTTATACTGTAGAATTTTTAGATATATTAAGTGTTATAGCAGTATTATTTGGTATTACAGTAATTGTAAATAAAAATCCTATTGGTTCTTTATTATTTTTAATAGGATTATTTGCTTCAATTTCCGTATATTTAATATTATCAGGATTAACATTTATTGGTTTTTCTTATTTAATAGTATATATAGGGGCAGTTTCTATTTTATTCTTATTTATATTAATGCTTATTAACATAAGAACAAGTGAATTGCAAAGTAATAATGTTAATAGTATACCTTTAGCTTTATTTATAGGAATATTATGAAATTACAGTTTATTCCAATTATTGCCTTATACTTTATCAATAAATACTAATAATTGATTATCTGGATCTTATAATTATAACAATATATTACCAACAGTTAATAACATAGATACAAGCAATATAATGTTTGTAACAAGTAATAATTGAGATGGTACTATGACAGAAACAAGTCATATATCAACAATAGGTAATATATTATATACATCTTATAATATGTGATTATTCTTAGCAAGTATAATATTATTATTAGCAATGGTAGGTGCTATAATAATAACAATAAAACAAGAAAATAATTAATTAATTATTTATTTATATGCTTTATTATAATATAAGTATATAGAGGAATTAGTTCAATGGTAGAGCATTTGTTTTACACACAAAAAGTTGTAGGTTCAAGTCCTGCATTCCTTAACAAAGATTCCTTAGCTTAATCGGTAAAGCATATTATTGATAATAATAAGTTCTGCGTTCAATTCGCGGAGGAATTACGTAGTATTTTATAATAAGAAAAAGAGAATTGGCCGAGTGGCTTAAGGCGATAAGTTTGAGTTTTATTAGGTGATAAACCTGCATCCGTTCGAATCGGATATTCTCTGAAAGAGTATAGTTTAATCGGCAAAATACGAAGCTTCAACCTTCAGGTTCTTGGTTCAAATCCAAGTACTCTTGTATTATAATAATTTCGGATTAGGGCCGGGCGGTCAGGCACTTCGTTTGGGACGGAGATGAGTTATGTTCGATTCATAATAATCCGAATATTAGAACATTTAGAAATCAAAAAATCTAA